TTTTTCTTTTTCGTTTCACATTTATCATCAACCAAATGGGGGAATTTCCATTTCTTCGACTAGTACCGATTCGATTGATGGGAGAGAGGCATATGTGGATTAGTACAATTATTGTATTATTAGCATCAGATTCAGGATTCCACGGGATACCGTACTGTACTGGGTCTGGCTTTTTCAATTACTCCCGATCTGTGAAATATGAAATAGAGTAGAGTATTGTATGTTTCCCGGGAGTACATACATAAATGGAATTTGTACAATATAAAATAAATTGAACATAGTTACTGTGTATAGAATAGTATAGAATACTTTTATTTTAAGATTAAAATAAAAGTATATCCTTTTCGGGCCCTATTTTGTGTAACCTCAATTTCAAATTTTACTAATTTGAAATAATCTATCTCATTCAAATTTCGCATTGAGCTTTTGATATATGCGTCCCATTACTAATCCAATGAAAGAGGATATTCAAAAAATAAAGATCAAACAAGGATAACTTTTTTATTAGCGAGGTAATGCATTTTTTTTTTATAAGGGTTTTTCCTTGAAAGAACAAACTTTTAAAATTTATATATAAATATATAAAATATAAATATATAAAAAAATAGTTAATTTGATGGAATATTCGATTTTTTTATACCGGAATTTGTACTCGTCTTTATCATACTTCTTTTGTTTTCCAAGAAGATTGGATCATTAAAAAAAGGAGTTTATAACTTAGCTCCGTCCTTTTTTTTCATTGAGCTTCTATTGTTTGTTGGGGTTTGTTTAGAACCAATGGTAAGTGGAAAGGCGGTTAGATGATACTTCATCAGATGATTGTACAAAGAGGGCGGTAGGTTATAGAAAAGAAAGAATGGAAAAGAATGATAAATAAATAAAGGAATTATTGATTGTATTGGGAATCAAATTTTGAGTTCAGTATGGATAAAAGATCGTCCTATGTTATACTATTCAATTCTTGACGATGAATCGATTTGATAGCTCCGATATTGTTATTCATGATATTGATCCGATTCGATATCATCGAGATGTAATGCATCCCATTGAATTTACAGGCGAAAGATTTATTATCTCTATGGGATTAACTCCCGAGTTATTGCGAATTAAAGAAAAATTAAACAATGAGATTATGGAAGTAAATATTCTCGCATTTATTGCTACTGCACTGTTTATTCTAGTTCCTACTGCTTTTTTACTTATAATATACGTAAAAACAGTCAGCCAAGGTGATTAATTTGAATTAAACTTGATTTTTTATTTCTTATCAATAATTGCAGAGAAGAAAAGGATAAAAATTTCGCGTCTTAAATGAAATGGGCAGACTAGAATCAGTCGTATTCTATGAGATACGATAGTATGGTAGAAAGATTCAGATATTTCTTTCTACCATACTATCTAGTATTGTTATTGTAGTGTATAAAGTTGTATTGTAATGCAGGTTTATTTAATATAGATTAATATAGATCAATCTACAATAGTATCATCATATTCCTTTTATATATATATAGAAATAGATTTAATTACGTTAATTACGTATATATAATATATATAGTGATAATGTATATTATATAGTATCCCAATTCTATTTCTTTGCTTTATCTATTTGTATTTAATTTGTGTTGATTTCAATTAAATTAATTTGAAATAATCGAAAGCGACTTTTACGATTAGAATTCCTAGATTTCTGATTATTTTCAATATGAATCCCGATCGAAGAAGTCATTGGTTGAGGAGTTGACAAATGATCCATGGGAACTTCTTCGGATTTCGAAAAGGATTAGTAAAACCCGTCGACTTTTAACGTTTGAACCATGATATGAAATGGGTTCAATAAAACAAGCAAAACATAAATAACATTTCTAAAATAGTAAAACGAAAACAAGCGGCGCAATATGTGACTCGCCCAAGACAATATTTTAGGATGTGCAGTATCTCGTTGGACAACTACTATGTTGTTTCCCAATGTGTATCCACGTAATGGAATAACCGAATTGTTTTCTCTTTGATCTTTGAACAGTAAAGAGGTAAACAAAATAAAAAAAAAGTTCCGTTCTTCCTCATGGTCCATATCTAACTTTGGTAAGAGTCAGTTCATCGAAATAGAAAATTTATGAAGAATTCAGTTGGAATAAATTTCCTACCATTTGTATTCCTTTTACTTTTTTTACTTTCAAAATACGAACACGGAAATAATTGAAATATTTCTTTGATTGAATGATTGAAAGAGTATTCTTCAGATATATTTATTATTAATAGAATACATTACTGAACTAAAATCCAAGAGAATTTCGAAATGAAGATATTTTTCATTTCTATTTCAATTTAAAAATAAAATTTTAAATTGAAATAGTGAAATTTTAAATAAAAAAAACTTTGCCGAACGATCTATAAAAAAAAGTGCTACTGTTTAGTTCCTAAACTCAATTAGTAGTACTTCTAGAGTCCACTCCTTCCCCATACTACTAGCGAAAGGGAAAACGTAAAGACTACCATTAAA